ATGACGGAAAAAATTTTTGTCCAAACACTAATTGGTCGTGTATTAGCAGACGATATATATATTGGCCTACGATGCATTGCCACTCGAAATAAAGATATTGGAATTGGACTTGTCAATCGATTCATAACCTTTCGAGCACACCCAATATATATTAGAACCCCCTTTACTTGCAGGAGTACATCTTGGATCTGTCAATTATGTTATGGCCGGAGTCCTACTCATGGTGACCTGGTCGAGTTGGGAGAAGCCGTAGGCATTATTGCGGGTCAATCAATTGGGGAACCGGGGACTCAACTAACATTAAGAACTTTTCATACCGGCGGAGTATTCACAGGTGGTACTGCCGAACATGTACGAGCTCCCTCTAATGGAAAAATAAAATTTGATGAGGATTTGGTTCATCCCACACGTACCCGCCATGGGCATCCTGCTTTTCTATGTTTTATAGACTTTTATGTAACTATTGAGAGTCGAGATATTATACATAATGTGAATATTCCAACAAAAAGTTTTATTTTAGTTCAAAATGATCAATATGTAGAATCAGAACAAGTGATTGCCGAGATTCGTGCCGGAACGTCCACTTTTCATTTTAAAGAGAGGGTTCAAAAACATATTTATTCTGAGTCAGAAGGAGAAATGCACTGGAGTACTGATGACTATCATGCGCCCGAATATCCATATAGTAATGTTCATCTATTACCAAAAACAAGTCATTTATGGATATTAGCAGGAGGTGTATGCAGATCCAATATAGTGTCTTTTTCACTCCACAAGGATCAAGATCAAATTAATGCTAATTCTTTTTCTGTCGAAGAAAGATATATCTTTGATCTCTCACTGACTAATGATCAAGTAAGACATAAATTGTTGGATACTTTTGGTAAAAAAGATAGGGAAATTCTTGACTATTCAAAACCTTATCGAATCATATCCAATGGTCATCGGAATCTCATAGATCCTTCTACTTCTATTCGTCAAGATAATTCCGATAATTCCTTGGCGAAAAAGCGAAGAAATAGATTTGTGATTCCCTTACAATATGATCAAGAACGAGAAAATAAAGTAATACCCTGTTTTGGTATTTCGATTAAAATACCTATAAATGGTATTTTACGTAGAAATAGTATTCTTGCTTATTTTGATGATCCGCGATACAGAAGAAGCAGTTCGGGAATTACTAAATATGGGATTGTCGAAGTAGATTCAATCGTAAAAAAAGAGGATTTGATTGAGTATCGAGGAGCAAAAGAATTTAGCCCGAAATACCAAATGCAAATGAAAGTAGATCTATTTTTTTTCATTCCCGAGGAAGTGCATATCTTACCCGGATCTTCGCCCATAATGGTCCGGAACAATAGTATCGTTGGAGTAGATACACGACTTGCTTTAAATATAAATACAAGAAGTCGAGTAAGTGGATTAGTCCGAGTGGAGAGAAAAAAAAAAAGTATGGAACTTAAAATTTTTTCTGGAGATATTCATTTTCCTGGAGAGGTGGATAAAATATCTAGGCACAGTGGCATTGTTATACCACCAGGAATGGAAAAACAAAATTCTAAAGGATCAAAAAAATTGAAAAATTGGATCTATGTCCAACGGATTACACCTACCAAAAAAAAGTATTTTGTTTTGGTTCGGCCCGTAGTCACATATGAAATAGCTGATGGGATAAATTTAGCAACACTTTTCTCTCAGGATCTCTTGCAGGAAAAGGATAATGTCCAACTTCGAATTGTCAATTATATACTTTATGGAAATGGCAAGTCAATTCGAGGAATTTCTAACACAAGTATTCAATTAGTTCGGGCTTGCTTAGTATTGAATTGGGACCAAGAAAAAAAGGGTTCTATAGAAGAAGAGGTTCATGCTTCTTTTGTTGAAATAAGGGCAAATGATCTGCTTCGTGATTTCATCCGAATTGAGTTAGTAAAGTCCACTATTTCGTATATCGTAAAAAGGTATGATACGGCAGGTTCAGGATTGATTTCCAATAATGGATTAGATCGTACCCATATAAATCCTTTTGATTCCAAGGTAAAGATTCAATCATTTCCCCAACATCAGGGAACTCTTGGTACGTTGTTGAATCGAAATAAGGAATGCCAATCTTTCAGAATCTTGTCATCATCCAATTGTTCTCAAATTGGCCCCTTCAATACTTTGAGATATAAAAATGCGACAAAAGAATCGGATCCCATGACTCCAATTAGGGATTTGTTGGGCCCTTTAGGTACTATTGTACCTAAAATAGTAAATTTTTGTTCATCTTACTCTTTAAGAACTTATAATAAAGTCTTTTTAAAGAAATATTTGTTATTTGAAAATTTTCAACAGACTTTCCAAGTGCTTCAAGTACTTCCATTTCAATACTGTTTCCTAGATGAAAATAGGAGGATTTATAATCCCAATCCATGCAGTAACATCATTTGGAATTCATCCCATTTGAATTGGTGTTTTCTCCATCACGATTATTGTGAAGAAGCATGGACAATAATTAGCCTTGGACAATTCCTTTATGAAAATGTATGTCTATTGAAATACGGATCACGCATTAAAAAATCTGGTCAAATTTTCATTGTTCATGTTGACTCTTTAGTTATAAGATCAGCTAAGCCCTATTTGGTCACTCCAGGAGCAACTGTTCATGGCCATTATGGGGAGACCTTTTATGAAGGAGATACATTAATTACATTTATATATGAAAAATCGAGATCCGTTGACATAACGCAAGGTCTTCCAAAAGTGGAACAAATCTTAGAAGTTCGTTCAATTGATTCAATATCGATGAACCTCGAAAGAAGAGTTGAAGGTTGGGACGAACGTATCCGAAGGATTCTTGGGATCCCCTGGGAATTTTTGATTGGAGCTGAACTAACCATAGCCCAAAGTCGTATCTCTTTGGTTAATAAGATCCAAAAGGTTTATCGATCTCAGGGGGTACAGATCCATAATAGACATATAGAGATTATTGTACGTCAAGTAACATCAAAAGTGTTGGTTTCAGAAGATGGAATGTTTAATGTTTTTTTACCTGGAGAATTGATTGGATTGTTGCGAGCAGAGCGAGCAGGGCGTGTTTTGGACGAAGCGATCTGTTATCGGGCAATCTTATTGGGAATAACGAAGTCATCTCTGAATACTCAAAGTTTCATATCCGAAGCGAGTTTTCAAGAAACTGCTCGAGTTTTAGCAAAAGCTGCTCTACGAGGTCGTATTGATTGGTTGAAAGGCCTGAAAGAGAACGTTGTTCTGGGGGGGATTATACCGATTGGTACCGGATTCAAAAAATTAGTACATCGTTCAAAGCAAGACAAAAACATTCATTTGAAAATCAAAAGGAAGAATCTATTCGAGTTGGAAATGAGAGATATTTTGTTACACCATAGAGAATTATTTTGTTCTTGCGCTCCAAACACTTTCCATGAGACATCAGACCAATCAGTTACGTAATGTAATTTACTAATTCCTAACAAGAGGTTCATTCTTTTTACTTGAACTCTCTGGTCCGATTATGGATTTGGTAATCAATGAAATAAAAAACCAAGAATGAAATTCATGGTTTGGGTCGTAGATCAATGGTCAATCCTGGTAGAAGGTTCCGTCGGAACAATTATTTATTTCACAGGGTACTGAATCTCTTTAAAAAAAAAGAAACAAAGTGTGGGAAAATGGGAAGACGATATTGGAACATCAATTTGGAAGAAATGATGGAAGCAGGAGTTCATTTTGGTCATGGTACTAAGAAATGGAATCCTAGAATGGCTCCTTACATCTCAGCAAAGCGTAAAGGTATTCATATTACAAATCTTACTATAACTGCTCGTTTTTTATCAGAAGCCTGCAATTTAGTTTTTGATGCAGCAAGTAGGGGAAAAAAATTCTTAATAGTCGGCACCAAAAAGAAAGCAGCGGATTTAGTAGCATCAGCAGCAATAAGGGCTCGATGTCATTATGTTAATAAAAAATGGCTTGGTGGTATGTTAACGAATTGGTCTACTACAGAAACAAGACTTCAGAAGTTCAGGGACTTAAGAGCAGAACAAAAGATGGGGAAACTCAACCGTCTCCCCAAAGGAGATGCAGCAATGTTGAAGAGAAAGTTATCTACCTTGCAAACATATCTGGGTGGGATCAAATATATGACGGGATTGCCCGATATTGTAATTATCGTTGATCAGCAAGAAGAATATACGGTTCTTCGAGAATGTGTCATTTTGGGTATTCCGACGATTTGTTTAATCGATACAAATTGTGACCCAGATCTTGCAGATATTTCTATTCCAGCCAACGATGATGCTATAGCTTCGATTCGATTGATTCTTACCAAATTAGCATCTGCAATTTGCGAGGGCCGTTCTAGTTATATAAAAAATGGTTGATTATCTTCTCATCTAGTTATATAAAAAATGGTTGATTATCTTCTCATTAAGAAGAAGATTAGTTCGTTTTTGGTGAACTCTCTTTGTTGAAGTTTGAACTATGTTTTGAATATTGAATAAAAAAGATAAAATGATTGGTGTTTTTTTATGTGATTTCTCAGGATCCTAAATATACGATTCATAACTGAAATTCATGAATTAACGTAGATGAATTGAAAAAGAGATGGTTGAATCAAAATCATTCCTTTTTTGAAGTTCGATTTCTGTTAGAGGACAATATGAATGTTATACCATGTTCCATTAAAACACTCAAAGGGTTATACGATATATCAGGTGTAGAAGTAGGCCAACATTTATATTGGCAAATAGGAGGTTTACAAATTCATGCCCAAGTACTTATCACTTCTTGGGTTGTAATTGCTATCTTATTAGGTTCAGTCATCATAGCTGTTCGGAATCCACAAACCATTCCGCCCGACGGTCAGAATTTCTTCGAATATGTCCTTGAATTTATTCGAGACTTGAGCAAAACTCAGATTGGAGAGGAGTATGGTCCTTGGGTTCCATTTATTGGAACGATGTTCCTATTTATTTTTGTTTCTAACTGGTCAGGTGCTCTCTTACCTTGGAAAATCATAAAGTTACCTCATGGGGAGTTAGCTGCGCCCACGAATGATATAAATACTACTGTTGCTTTAGCTTTACCCACGTCAGTGGCATATTTCTATGCGGGTCTTAGCAAAAAAGGATTGGGATATTTCGGGAAATACATTCAGCCAACTCCAATACTTTTACCAATTAATATCCTAGAAGATTTCACAAAACCTTTATCTCTTAGTTTTCGACTTTTCGGGAATATATTGGCTGATGAATTAGTAGTTGTTGTTCTTGTTTCTTTAGTGCCTTCAGTAGTTCCTATACCTGTCATGTTTCTTGGATTATTTACAAGTGGTATTCAAGCTCTTATTTTTGCAACTTTGGCTGCGGCTTATATAGGTGAATCCATGGAGGGTCATCATTGACTAACTTTCAAAATAGTCTTTTTGGAAGCTTATCCCAATTCAAGCAATGCGGGGGGTTCAATATAATCCACTGGGTTGGAGAAGAAAATGCAAATAGCTACATATATCTATGAAGAAAGGTAGATGATATTGAAGAATTTGGAAGAGAAAGAAGGGTTGGGGGTCCTACTACATATATGTAATGCCTATGAGTATCAATCCTTGTTTATGTTTCTAAGAATGGTTCCAGAATATGATTTAATAGAATAAAAAATGCAGGTGATTTACGTTATGGAAGAAAAAAAGTATATGTTATTTACTAGTTAGATAGGAATTACCCCTATCTATTTTTTTTCTAACCCACTGCATTTAGATGGATTCCCGTATCAGTCCTTTTTCTATTTTGTCTGTGATTGTGAATTGAAAGATTGAATGAAAGAATAGAAGAGTTTAGAAACAAGAAAATGCAATGACTAAAACCGTATACATATCTATTTACACAAAACTCCATCATGGGTAGACAAGGAAAAACGGTATATCGAAGTAGTTCTGACAATTCAGTAATATTCTGATTTCCATTTGGAGTTTTTAGCTACTTCGACCCAATAGATTTTAGTGATAAAGATCAAAAAATAAAAAATAAGTGATAAGTGTAGTAAAGTAAATAGTAAGTAAATAGTCAAAGTAGAAGTAGATTAAGTACTAATTCATTGGTTGGTTGTATCATTAACCATTTCTTTTTTTTTTGGTGCGAGGAACTTACCATGAATCCACTTATTTCTGCTGCATCCGTTATTGCTGCTGGATTGGCTGTAGGGCTTGCTTCTATTGGACCTGGGGTTGGTCAAGGTACTGCTGCGGGCCAAGCTGTAGAAGGTATTGCGAGACAACCAGAAGCAGAGGGTAAAATACGAGGTACTTTATTGCTTAGTCTGGCTTTTATGGAAGCTTTAACAATTTATGGACTGGTCGTGGCATTAGCTCTTTTATTTGCAAATCCTTTTGTTTAATGTTGAATTTTATCGTAGAATCAAAATGTAAAGAAAAAAGGGGGCGAGCGGAGTGATACAAAAAGAACTCTGTTCTTTGTTAGTCCTATCTATAAGAGGAGAGCATATGAAAAATAGAACCGATTCTTTTGTTTCCGTGGGGCACTGGCCATCCGCTGGGAGTTTCGAGTTTAATACCGATATTTTAGCAACAAATCCAATAAATCTAAGCGTAGTGCTGGGTGTATTGATTTTTTTTGGAAAGGGAGTGTGTGCGAGTTGTGTATTTCAAGAATAGGTTGGATTTCACCGGCTGCACTTTACTTTATATTTATGTATTCTTTTTTATAGCAGAAATAGGAAAAAGGGTGCACAATCTCAACGAATTACTTCGGAATTGGATTTCATTCAGAAATCCTATGTAAGAACCATAGCATTTCGTGACTAATTGGTAAATGAACTTTGATTCTCTATGCAACCAATAATGTTGAGGTCTTTTACATGGTTAAAGATAAATTGTTTGAAGTCCAGGCACAGCATAGCATGGTACTCTTTCTACCACTACGTTAGTACCAAAATGGTTTAAAAATGATAAAAATAAAAAAAGGAAGAATTGGGAATTTATCCGATGTAGAACACTCATATGGATAAACTTATTTGAACCATTTACTGGAAAGATGGGTATCTTCCCCTCCTTTTTTTATCCACTGCCGAATCGACGACCTATGTATTGTATAAAAAAAGAAATTTTTGGAATTTTTTTTTCTTTAAAATCTTTTTTTTTTTTTTTAGTTTTAAAGAACAAATAAAGAAACAACTTTGCTGACAATTTTTGATTTTTTGTCTGGTCTGAAGAGTCCTCTTAAGATTCTGATGTTAGATCAGTTTCGATATCCTTGAATACGAACAGAAAAGAGAGGATAGGCTCATTCCATTCGAAGATATGGGAATGCCCATCAAAGAAAAGAGAAAAGAAACAATTGAGCGTGAGAGCCAAATGAATTGAAAGATTCATGTTTGGTTCGGGAAGAGATATGATAGTTGTGAAATGAATGGAAAGATAATCTACTTTCATTAAATGATTTATTAGATAAGCGAAAACAGAGGATCTTGAATACTATTAGAAAT